ATCTAGACGAGTGAATAGATTAACCTTGAAACAACAACGATTAATTACTATTGCTATAAAACAAGCTCGTATTTTATCTTTGTTACCCTTTCTGAATAATGAGAAGCAATTTGAAAGAACCGAGTCAACCGCTCGAATTACTAGTCTTAGAACCCGAATGAAATAGGCTTATTCTTTGTTCACTTGAATCAGAATTCCAATCCGAACTCAAACGCGGATTGATCGTTTGTTCGATAAATCCGAGAATCCAGATTTGATTATCGTGTCGTAAGAAAAAAAAAAAAAAAAGAATCGGAAAAAAAAGTTGATTGAACGTGTTTAGTAATTTTGACTACTTTAGCATTTTTCTCATAGTAATTTCGACTCCACCTTCCCGGAGTTTATTCTCCGGGGAACTCCGTTTAAATTTTTCCGGTGTATTCTTTACCAAGCTACTTCTTTTGTTTTTCTGATTTCGTTGGAAATCATATAAAGACAATTCCTATTTGATATAGCTATTTGGGCTAGTATTTTACGATTAAGAAGCAACTGTCCCTTGTATAGATCATGTATTAATTTACTATAACTATAGGATACTCCCTTTTCTCGAATTACTGCGTTTATCCGAGTGATCCACAAACGACGAAAATTTCTCTTTTGCTTATCCCTATCCCGATGAGCCGAAACCAAAGCTCTTATTTTCTGTTGAGTAATAGTTCGAGTAAGTCTTGAATGAGCCCCTCGAAAACTTGAGGCAAATAAACGAATTTTTGTTCTACGTCTCCGAGCTGTATATCCGCGTTTAATTCTGGTCATTGAATAAATAAAACTTTCACAAATAACTAATTGAGTTCTTTTCTTTCAGTTATTCTTTTACCCGCCTTGGTCTATTAATAACCAAACGGATTTTTCCAATGTATAAAATAACAATTCCAATGGCTTTGGCTACTATAACCTTCCCGACCACGATTTTTTCTTTTGCTAGGTGTCAAAAATATAGTCAATAAAAAAAAAAATAGATATAAATTAAATGGATAAAGAAATAGTGGATTCCATCGTTTCTATGGTTACTTCTTAAACGGTGAGGTCTTCTCTATACACCGGAGCCTTTAACTTCATTTAATCAATGTTGTTGGTAACTTGTATAGTTCACACCACACTATTTGGCTCTACCCATGAATTATCTAGTAACAGGTCTTTCACAATAAGAGCCACCTATATAGTAACGGTATTTAATTATGAAAGTTAGCTGGGGTAGCTGACCCTCGTAGTCCGTTCTTGACCGAGTGGGAACTTTCTTTTTATGTTTTTTTTTGAATTTCAATAAGATTTCCTCCGCTTAATGGATAACCATTTGCTACCAATGGAGAATTGCTTCTCATCTTAAATTCAGGTGATTGGATTTGCACCAATCGAAACCATAAACTTTATACACAATAGAAGGATGAATTTTCTTATTTTTAGATAGTGAATGGAGTTCCTTCTTCCATTCTATCTTATTCACAGGTACTGATCATTCATACTGGAAAGCGGTTTTCTTGCTTTTTTTGTGCCAGCTCATGATCTAAACGAGTCGCACATACACCCTAGTACATGTTCCTCGACGCTGAGGACATCCCCGAAGCGCGGGGGATTTCGTGACATTTCGAATTGGCTGTCTTGTATTTCTAATAAGTTGTTTAATAGTTGGCATGTTGAAGCATATCCATAATGGGCTGGTTTAGATTGATCCTAACCGGATAATTTTGAATTTTTTCTATTTAATAGAATAGTAAACTCGGAGATAAAATCTCAAATTACGGATTTACACAAAATCCATTTTTTTTTCATTCAACTGCTACAAGATCAACAATTCCATAAGCTTGGGCTTCTGTTGCTGACATAAAAACGTCTCTTTCCATGTCTTCAGATACAACCCATAAGGGTTTGCCCGTCCTTTGTACATAAACCCTTGTGAGGGTTTCGCGTAGTTTCAGCAGTTCTTCCGCTTCCAGGATAAATTCTCCCGTTTGCGCCTCATAAAAAGAACTAGCAGGTTGATGGATCATTACCCTGATGATAGAAGGGTTCTCTATCTGGTGTGATGAAACGAACAGAAAAGAAAGATAAAGAGAAATAGGAAAGGAAGATAGAATTGAACAACCGTACGGGCATCATCTTTTGTGCATTGCATACGGCTCTACAATCAAATTGATCCTTACTTTCCATTCAAGAAAGATCAAGATAGAATCTATCAGCCCCAGATGGGTAAATGATCAAATTGCCACCCTTCCTTTCACGGGAGTTAAAAAATACTATGATGGCTCCGTTGCTTTCTATTTTTAAATAGATTCTTTTTTTTGTCTTTGATTCAGCAATCCCAAAGTTTCTTTTTGATCCAACCAAAAAAAGAAAAATCTTTCTTTTTCGCACCCCCTTTTTTCTAACATAATTATTGATTATTGTTAAGAGCCCTTCGGTGTGAAAACAAAAAAGTTTGTGACGCTAAATTCGACTTCCGATAGATAAGAGCAAATCGGAAATACCTTTTATCCCATACTACTCTCTCGATACATAATCAAATTTTGTGAAAAAAAAACACTACAAAATTTTTTCATATCGAATTCGAAGTGCCATGCTATTATTACTTCATATTCATACGGCGAAGGCATAGTTTTCTTTTTTTTTTTTCTCAAATACAAATAAAAAACTCATTGGCGCCAAGCGTGAGGGAATGCTAGACGTTTGGTAATTTCTCCTCCAACCAGGATAAAAGATCCCATTGATGCGGCTAATCCCATGCATATTGTATGGACCTCTGGTCGCACAAATTGCATAGTATCATAAATAGCTACTCCAGGTATTACCCATCCGCCAGGAGAGTTTATAAACAAATACAGATCTTTGGTATCATCCTCGATACTGAGATATACCATAAGACCAATAAGTTGATTCGAGATCTCGCTATCAACTTCTTGGCCTAAAAAAAGTAATCTTTCTCGATAAAGTCGGTTGAGTAGGGCAAAACTGTATCCCTTAGGAACCGTACATGCACCTTTTGATGCATACGGTTCAAAAAAAATTGCGAAAAAAAAATCAATGTATAGATTCCAGTCTTCTTTCTTTTTTTCCTACTCTTTTTCGTAGCAGGTTTTTTTTTACCTTCGAACGAAAAGACTTTGTCTTCGATTTTTCATTCAATAAAGACGAATTTTGACTTCTTTCTTCCTTATAATAGAAAAAAGTAAATAAACTTATCGAATTAACTTCTCATTGATGTATTGTTTCATCGAGATTCAATTCAAATCACGATTGTATTTTCTTGTTCTTGAACGGGTCTCTTTCATCTTTTTAGGTTTATGCTCTACTCCGGGTAAAGATTCGCCCGATTTAGATTTGCACATATAGGACAAATCTTCCCATTACCATTTCTTTTTCTTTTTGGTATGACTTTACAAATACCAACCAGGAATCATTTATGATACATGTAGTAATCATCGATATATTATCAATTGGGTTTTTTCTAAACGGAGCCTGGATACTTCATTTTTTTTCGTCTAACCACCAAAGCCAACCATAAATTATTCGAATTGATAATAGTACTATGAATCCCCTTAAACAATGCATCTAATTGCACTTCACGCTCCAATTTTTTGATGATTCAATTTCTCTTTCTTGGGCGAAACAGAGGATATCTCGATCGGGAGAGAGAACGGGGAAATCCCATATGACCCAATATATCTGACAAGTCGCACTATACGTCAACCCAAGAAGCATCTTCCTCTCCAGGACTTCGGAAAGGTACTTTTGGAACACCAATAGGCATGAATTGAAAGAAAAAAGAACTAAATACTATATTTCACTTTGATGTGGAAACGTAATAATAAAGTTTTATTGTATTTAGAATATTGGCTTTATCAATATTTATTTTAGCCATCCATAGATTCGAAAAATTCAGAAAGATAGATAAATTAAATAAAGGAAAATTTTTACCACTAGGGCCTTCTAATGATAAATAATAAATAAGGATAGCCACATTTACTCATAGAAAATGGGATCAATCCCCCATTGCATATTGGTACTTATCGAGTATAGAATAAATCTGCTTCTCTTTATTCCTACGAACAGAATTCTTCCATTATTACGAACAGAATAGAAGAAATATTAAGCTAACCCTTGTTAGGGAATAATCCAAAAAAAGGGAGGTCCGTAGGATAGTCTTTTCCAATGCAATAAAGTTACGTAGTGTCTTTTTTTCTTTGATAAAGGGGTATTTCCATGGGTTTGCCTTGGTATCGTGTTCATACCGTTGTATTGAATGATCCTGGCCGGTTGCTTTCCGTTCATATAATGCATACAGCTCTGGTTGCTGGTTGGGCGGGCTCGATGGCTCTGTATGAATTAGCAGTTTTTGATCCTTCTGACCCTGTTCTTGATCCAATGTGGAGGCAGGGTATGTTCGTTATACCCTTCATGACTCGTTTAGGAATAACCAATTCATGGGGAGGTTGGAGTATTACAGGAGGGACTGTAACGAATCCGGGAATTTGGAGTTACGAAGGTGTAGCTGGGGCACATATTGTGTTTTCTGGCTTATGCTTTTTGGCCGCTATCTGGCATTGGGTCTATTGGGATCTAGAAATATTTTGTGATGAACGCACAGGAAAACCTTCATTGGATTTACCTAAGATCTTTGGAATTCATTTATTTCTCTCTGGGGTGGCTTGTTTTGGTTTTGGTGCATTTCATGTAACAGGCTTGTACGGTCCCGGAATATGGGTCTCCGATCCTTATGGACTAACGGGAAAAGTACAACCTGTAAATCCGTCGTGGGGCGTGGAAGGTTTTGATCCGTTTGTTCCGGGAGGAATAGCTTCTCATCATATTGCAGCAGGTACATTGGGCATATTAGCGGGTCTATTCCATCTAAGCGTCCGACCACCACAACGTTTATACAAAGGATTGCGCATGGGAAATATTGAAACCGTACTTTCCAGTAGTATCGCGGCTGTCTTTTTTGCAGCTTTTGTTGTTGCTGGAAC